GATGATATCCAAAAGGAATTACTGAATAACTTAGTAGAATTGAGATGACTGCTATAGATGGTCCGATACTGAATAAACGATTATCTCCTCTAGATGGAAGAAGATTCTCTTTGAAAAGTAATTTTGTACCATCTGCTAGAGCTTGAAGAATTCCTAAAGGTCCGGCGTATTCAGGTCCAATACGTTGTTGTATCCCTGCAGATATTTCTCTTTCTAACCAAACAATTACTAGTACACCTATTGTGATTCCTAATACAGTAGTCAAAATATAGACAAGCATCCATATGATCCCATAGACCTCTTGTAAGGATTCCAATCTGGAAAAAGAATTGATAGCTTGTATTTCTGTTGTATCAATTATCATTTCAACGATCAACTTCTCCCATAATGATATCTATGCTACCTAGTATCGTCATAATATCAGCCAATTTCATTTTTTTAACTAACTGAGGAAGAATTTGCAAATTGATAAAACCGGGTGGGCGAATTTTCCATCTCCAGGGAAAAACACTCTGATCTCCTATCAGAAAAATTCCCAATTCTCCTTTTGGGGTTTCGACTCTTACATAAAGTTCTTGCTGTGATAATTCAAAAGTCGGAGAAGGTTTCTTACTAATGAATCGATAATCAAAATCATTCCATTCGGGATCCCTTACTCTATCAAAGCGTCGGATTTCTAAATTCTCATAGGGCCCCCCTGGAATTCCTTCTAGAGCCTGTTGAATAATTTTTATAGATTCTGTCATTTCGCTGATTCGTACTAAATAACGAGCTAACGAATCCCCTTCTTTTTGCCATTGTACTTCCCAATCAAATTCGTCGTAACACTCATAATGATCAACTTTACGAAGATCCCATTGTATTCCGGAAGCTCGTAGCATTGGTCCTGATAAACCCCAATTTATTGCTTCTTCTCCGCCAATAATGCCTACTCCTTCAACTCGTTCTAAAAAAATAGGATTCTGTGTAATAAGCTTTTGATATTCAGCAACCCCTGTTAAAAAATAATCGCAAAAATCTAAACATTTATCTATCCATCCATGAGGTAGATCAGCAGCTACTCCTCCGAGACGAAAATAATTATGCATCATTCGCATACCGGTGGCAGCTTCGAATAGGTCATATATCAATTCTCGTTCTCGAAAAATATAGAAGAAGGGGGTCTGTGCCCCAATATCTGCCATAAAAGGGCCAAGCCATAACAAATGCGAAGCTATACGACTCAACTCCAACATAATGACTCTGATGTAGCTCGCCCTTTTAGGTACTTGAATATTGCCTAACTGCTCTGGTGCATTTACAGTTATTGCTTCTGTGAACATAGTAGCTAAATAATCCCAACGTGTTACATAAGGCAAATATTGTATAATTGTTCGGTTTTCTGCAATTTTTTCCATTCCTCTGTGTAAATAACCCAATATTGGTTCGCAGTCAATAACATCTTCACCATCTAGAGTAACGATGAGTCGAAGAACACCATGCATTGATGGGTGGTGAGGACCCATATTGACTATCATGAGGTCTTTTCTTGTAGCTGGTGCAGTCATAGGTTTTTCCCCATTCATTCTTCCATGAATTGCTGAAAGTGAAAAAAAAAAGAAGTTCATCAAAATTTAAACGATCAAAAAGATTCTTCAAATTAACGAGTTTTTATCTCTCGAATATCCAACTGACCAATTATTTCTTTATAACGTACTCTATTTTTTTTTGACAAATAAGCCAATAGCCGTTGACGTTTTCCTAGAATTTTCCGTAGACCTCTCTGAGATAAATAGTCTTTTTTGTGCAATTTCAAATGTGAAGTAAGTCTCCGTATCTTATTGGTAAAACTGACTACTTGAAATTCAACAGACCCCCTGTTTTCTTTCTTTTCTTCTTGTGAAGTAACGGAAATGAATGAATTTTTGACCATAAAAGAATTTCCTCTTCCTTTTTTTACTTTACAGATATGTAATTTTATCGATCAGAAATAATAATGCCAGTAATTTGAATGTGATATACATAATGATCTTAATTTCTTTATCGACTCCTAATTTTATCAATTAAAATGAATTAATCAAATTGGATTCGAATAGGGATACAAAAGGATGGTACGTTTTTGCACTCACAAAAGCGAATAATTTATATTTCAACCGAAAATGAAGAAGATTTTGTTGATTCAATTCACTTTTTATCTAATTGATACTTTATTGACGTATATTAGAATGGGATGTAAGACAAGGTATGTGTACATCTGTTTACTTTCATATACCATATACGGTATAGGATATATAGGAAAAATACGGTATTAACATTAACCAATTTTCAATCGTGGATACATACGTAGTCTTAACATATTGATACGACTGCCATTATTCGTATCAAACCAATAGCGATTCATACAAGCTAAATCTTCTAATCGATAATTCGGCCAAAGAAAGAACTTTAATTGAATTAATTCATTTTTATCACTATCAAGATGTTTACTTTCATCCAAAAATGGACTCCAGTTTTTTACGTTGTTCTCGTTACAAAATACCGGATTTCTATTCACACCATTTTTATTCGTTGAACTGAAACAAATTAAAATTCTCAATTCTCTACGACGTCTAGATGATAAAATATTTTCAGGAACAAGTAAATTCGAATGATTTTTATCTCTATTTCCAGTCATTCTTTGATGTTTTGAAATAGATTCATCAAAATTCTTCTTATCAACATATCCTCGTTCTCGATATCTTTGATTAATTTGGCGTTTACTCTTATGAACCAATGAAATACCTATGGTTTGATACATAATAAATTGTCCATCATTTTTTACAGACAGACGAACCGATTCGATAATCAATATCCCTTTTTTCATCAATTCTGTAAGAGGTAAATTCTTCTGAATCAGCATTATATTCAGACTCATTTCTCTTCTTTGAATAGAGGATATAGTAATTTTTCTTGGGTTTCTCAGTCTAAGCAGGAGACAATATACCTTAATATTATTGATCATTCTTTGATTCAAAGCATCGTCCCATCTCAATTGAAAAAGCAAATATCGTTTCAGGAAGAAATTTAGTTCTGCTTCCGTGTTGCTCTTGTATTGTTTTTTCGTTTTACGTTTTTTCATGTCTGATCGCGCATAATCTTCTTCAATATCTTTTTGTTGGTTTGAGAGAAGGGATCCAAGATTTCTTTGGTTTTGTGCATCTGAACCACGATCTCGTCGATCTGCGGGTTCTTTTTCTTCTTGATTTCGATTCTTTAATTCAAAAGATTTTTTTTCTTCATTCGATGGTATAAAAAAATTCACTTTTGGCTTTCCATTGACGTTTTTATTTTCACTAACATTTTCATTTATATTCAAATTTAAAAGAAGTAATTTGCTTGGTATAATCCACGGTTTCATTTTATATGCATTATAAAGTAGCACAAATTCGGGGAAGAACCAAAGTTCCAGATTGGATATAGGACAATTTAGTATTTCTTCATTCATTCCCATCCAATCAAAAAAGATTTTTTTATGATTGGGTGGATTGATTTCTAGATCTTGATGAATTGTAAGATAAAAAAGACCTTTCTTATCAATTTTATCAATTATTGGGTAATTATTAGTTCCAATCTTAGTTTTTTTATTACTGTTGGAATCGATCTTGATCCAGGCCTCAATATTGACTTTTTTTCTAAGACAAAACTTGAGAATTTTCCAATCAAAATATTTTCTATCTGGATTTTTTTCCATATACATAATATCACCTCTTCCTAGATAATTATTGATAGGAATACCCCCCCATTTATCAAATAATTTGCCTTTAGGTGTGTTGTAATTATAAGAAATCTTTTGAGTCGTATTTACTTGTAATGGTGATCCATAAACAGAAATATATGAGTTCCTCTTAGTTTCATAATTAATAGATTGATATGATAAAAGATCATATTTAAAGTATTTTTGAAAATTATCTTTTTGATTCGATAATGAATATACTTCAGAATCTTTTTGTTTTTTGTAATAAAGTAATTGGTTTTTTTCATATGAATTCCATTTCTTTAAATCTTTCTTTTGAGCTGTACGACATTGATTGACTCTATTTCGCCATTTTTGTGGGATTAATCTAGACCATCTAATCTGAGATAAATCGTATTGATAATGACCTCTTAACCAGTTTTTCCATTGATTCGTTCCATAACTCCGAAATTTCTTATATCTTAATTCAGAATGAATTATTCCTTGTGTTCCAAAAGAATCCTTTATCTCAGTCTTAAGAAAAAAAGATGTTCCGTGATATTGAAGAACAGATCTTAATTTATCCAAGTGGGTTTGGGATAAATTGTAAAATACATATGCTTGTGACAAGGCGGATAAGTCACAAAAAATAGGTGAATTCCTTTTAATATTAGTAATATTATAAAGTGACTTTTTTATAGTCGAAATAAAGTGAATTGTATTTTGATTTGTTTTATTAATTCTTTCTTGATTTGTTTCATTAGTGTAAATGTATTTATCAATCATTTTTTTTGTTGATTCAAGAAAAAGTTGTATATTGATTTGGGGAATATTAATGATACATCGAAAGACATCTATGTAGATTCTTTCAATGAAAATTTTTATAAAATAATGTAATTTACTGATTAATCGAGCATTTCTTCTTTTTAATATTTGCCAAATATTTTTTAGTGATTCTAGTCTTTTGGCATTATAAGTTGTTTTGTTAGAATTAATATTTATTCCTGGAGTTACTTTTTTTTTGTCGTTTGTAATTTTTTCTATTTGATTTCTAATTGTGCGTGTTCTATCAGTCAGATCCTTCAGTTTTTTTTCTGCCAGGGAATAATTTGTCCAATCTGTAGATCGAATTTGATTAAACGATTCATGAATTATCTGATTGTTGATTATCGAATCTTTTTCTTTTTTAGTTTCACTTAATTCATATACTTCTCTCAATCTAAATAACAGAATTTGATTTACTTTTGAAAGTACTTTTCTTATTCTTTTTATAAATAGAACACTTTTGATGACCCAATTTTTTGTTTCT